TGACATGAGGGGGAACATATTTACTGGTTATATCATCTGCAATCGCCTGAATCTCGAGACGTTCTTCGAACCAATCATAGACTTTATTGAGATAGGTAAACGAATAGTACTCCCCCTCAGAGAACCGTATCTGAAAATTTCATCTCGTACAGCTCAAACAAAAAACCAAAGTATTGTTTTACTTGGAAGGGCGATGGATTTGAAACTTTGTAACCAACCCCCCCTTTTTCACGTCATGAGGAGACGAGTTATTATTTGTGGTTATAATGCTAAAATATCAAGTCGGCTCATTGATCGTTACTGGCCTGTTGAATCTTCTATTTTCCTATTCACCGCTTCTTTTCTGTGATTTGTGATTTTCGTTGTGTCTACTCTAGGTTTACTCTTCTTTTTTTGATAGGAATTCTCTTGTTAAGAACCTATTAATCGATTGAAACCTCAGATTCATACTAGAACCACGATGATTAATTAAAAGTACAAAATAAGTCCAAAGATTCTATGAGTAAGAACCATTAGATGATCATTTATTCAACGAATAGATATAATAACTCAAAATAAAAAGAAAGTTTTATCCTTTGATCAAAATCATCAATCAATAAGGGAAATTTGTTGAAAAAGAAGAAAAAACCCTTTTGATTTAGAACTTATAACACCCTTTGGCAAATTTTTTTTATAGCCCGGTCGCGGGGTCTGAATAGTAAGTAGGAATCATAGTTATTGATTGGGATTTATTTCATATATTCCGTGCTCCAGATACTAGAATAAATATCTGACGATGAAAAACCATCTCTATAAAGATGACAGACTCCTTCTCTGTACTACCAATAGGATCAATTAGAACAAGTCACACACTCATATTCCGGAAATACAGAAAAAAAGAAATTCCACGATCGAACTACCAATAAAGAGATAATGGGATAAAAATACGAAACCAAAATACTTTACTTTCTATTCGTATTAAAAATCTAAGAATTGACCTTTCTTGTAAGAATCTAATTCATTGAAATTCCATCCAGTAAAACGGAAGAATTATAAATTTCTAAAATAATAGATAGGAATACTGCAAATAGAGCCATTGCAACACCCATCAAAGGAGTGGTTCCCCATCCAGGAGCTACTTTACCATATTCTGAATTCAATGGTTTTAATAAACTACCTACAGCAGTTTGTCTTGGTCCCGATCTAGAACCGCCCTCAACGCTTTGTGTAGCCATAAATCCTCTTCTTTTTTATTCATTGAGATCTGTTGACTTTGTATACCATTCCGTTGTAAATAAACGATCTTATCATAGATCCATAGAGCCGTGGTAGTCTTTGAAGTTATATAATAATGGAAACAGCAACCCTAGTCGCCATCTCTATATCTGGTTTACTTGTAAGTTTTACTGGGTATGCCTTATATACTGCTTTTGGGCAACCCTCTCAACAATTAAGAGATCCATTCGAAGAACACGGGGACTAGTTGAAGTAATGAGCCCCCCAATGTTCAATGTTATGTTGGGGGGCTCATTACTTCAATTAATAGGATGAAAAATCATTTCATCTTTTTAGTTGGAACTTTCGGCGGTTCTCGAAAAAAGATAGCGAAAAAAATTATCCCTAGAGTCGAGACTAAGAGGAATGTATAAACCAATGCTTCCATAAATTTGATCATGCTTTACAATTATAGCTTCCATACCTGTTTGTTGTGGATTATCCCCTGGATAAAGAAATACGAACAAGAGTCAATGAAAAGATTAAAGAAAAGATGCCAATTTCTATTTCCACATTAATCTATTCTATATCAACTAAAAAAAGAAAAGAAAAAAGATAAGAGAGAAATCTTGTATTAGACTACCTGTCTTCTTGTCGTTGGATCTCCAAGTTTTTGGAATGCTCCAAATTCCACTTGAGCATCCAAATCCGGGTCAATACCAGCAAAAACATCCCTAAACAAGGTTCTAGCACCATGCCAAATGTGTCCGAAGAAGAAGAGCAGAGCAAACGATGCATGCCCAAAAGTAAACCAACCCCTTGGACTGCTACGAAAAACACCATCTGATTTCAAAGTAGCACGATCTAATTCAAAAATTTCACCTAATTGAGCACGTCTCGCATATTTTTTCACAGTCGCAGGATCACTATAACTGACTCCATTAAGTTCGCCACCATAGAACTCAACAGTTACACCGACTTGTTCGACACTATACTTCGATTCTGCCCTTCTAAACGGAACATCGGCCCTAACAATTCCGTCTCCGTCTACCAAAACAACAGGAAATGTTTCAAAAAAAGTAGGCATACGGCGTACAAAAAGTTCACGCCCTTCTTTATCTCTAAAAATAGGATGCCCTAACCAACCAACAGCTATTCCATCCCCGTTGTCCATTGATCCTGCTCTGAACAACCCCCCTTTTGCCGGATTATTCCCGATGTAATCATAAAAAGCTAATTTTTCGGGAATTTTAGACCAAGCTTCTGATAAACTTTGATTTTGAGCTAATCCAGCGCCAACTCTTCGATATATTTCTTGCTGGAAATATCCCTGATCCCATTGATACCGGGTGGGACCAAATAATTCGATAGGGGTAGTTGCTGAACCATACCACATAGTTCCCGCAACAACAAAAGCGGCAAAAAAGACAGCAGCGATACTACTGGAAAGCACGGTTTCAATATTTCCCATACGTAATCCTTTATACAGACGTTGGGGTGGACGGACACTAAGATGAAATAGGCCTGCTAATATGCCTAAAGTGCCCGCTGCAATATGATGAGAAGCTATTCCTCCCGGAATAAAAGGATCAAAACCTTCTACCCCCCACGCTGGATTTACAGGTTGTACCTTTCCGGTTAGTCCATAAGGATCGGACACCCATATTCCAGGACCGTACAATCCTGTTACATGAAATGCGCCAAAACCAAAACAAGCCAACCCTGAAAGAAATAAATGAATTCCAAAAATCTTGGGCAAATCCAAAGAGGGTTTTCCTGTACGTTCATCACAAAATATTTCTAAATCCCAATACACCCAATGCCAGATAGCCGCTAAGAAGCACAACCCAGAAAACACAATATGTGCACCGGCCACACCTTCGTAACTCCAAATACCCGGATTCGTTATAGTCCCCCCTGTAATACTCCAACCGCCCCATGAATTGGTTATTCCTAAACGAGTCATAAACGGTATAACGAACATACCTTGTCTCCACATTGGATCAAGAACGGGATCAGAGGGATCAAAAACTGCTAATTCATATAGAGCCATCGAACCAGCCCAACCAGCAACTAAGGCTGTATGCATTATATGGACAGAAAGCAAACGACCGGGATCATTCAATACGACGGTATGAACACGATACCAAGGTAAACCCATGGAAATACCTCTTTATCAACGAAAAATAGACACTGTGTAACTTTATTGCATTAGCAAAAACTATGCTATGAACCTCCCCTTTTTGGAATTATCTTCAAGAAAGGAGTAATATTTGTTCTATTCTTTTTTTTTAGTAAAAACGGAACAATTTGGTTCCTAGTAAGAAAGAGAAGCAGATCTATTCTATACCCGATAAGGAACAATACGCAATGGGGTTAATCCCATTTTCGATCAACAAATGCATCTATATTTAGGAATCATTCAAAAGAACTATTCGGAATCGTAAACATTTTGATCGATTTATGACTCAAATATGATAAAAGACAATATTATTAAGCCAATAAACGCATTGTTACGCTTCCATATCAAAGTCCAATATAGTACTTAATTCTTTTTTCTTTCATTTTATGCCTATTGGTGTTCCAAAAGTACCTTTTCGAAGTCCTGGAGAGGAAGATGCCTCTTGGGTTGACGTATAGTGCGACTTGTCAGATATATTGGGTCATATGGGATTTCCCCCGTTCTCTCCCCCGATTGAGATATCCTATGTTTCGGCCAAAAAAGATTGAATTACCAAAAATTTGGAACGTGAAATGCAATTCGATTTGAGGGATATTCAAATTCCTATTAGCAATTAGAATAATTTATGGTTGAATTTTTTGGAACACTAAAATGAAGTTTTCATAAGTAAAGTATTAAGGCTCCCTTTAGAAAAAAACATTTTGAATTTATTTTTTATTTATTACTACGTATACCCATAGATAATAAAAGATTATTATTGAATAATATTCAATATATTTGAGAGTAATAGTAATCTCAAACTTTTCACTTTAAACGAATCCAGCGAGGAAAGAAATAAATACATGTTTAATATTTTGCATTGATAGAAGATATGAAATCAATTGAAAAAAAAAAAAATGAAGTTGTAAAAAAAGACGTAATATTATTGACATTTGTCCTATATGTGCAAATCAAAATTGGGCAGATTTTTACTCGGAGTAGAGCATAAACCTAAAAGAATTGAAAAGACCTTTTCAGGAACAAGAAAAGAACATCGTGATTAAAATGAAATCGCGAAGAAGCAATGCATCAATGATAAGTTAATTCGATATGTTTAATCTTAATGTATTTTTTTTGAGAGGGAAGGGGCACAAAACGAACTCATTTCGTTCTTGAAAAAATGAAGAAAATTCGTTTCATTAATATACGAAATTTTCGAATTTCTTAGAATTAAGAAACCGCTCTCAAAACTAAACTAAATAAAATAAATAATATATATATTATTTATTTTAAAAAGAAAGAGGGCTGGAATCTACACATTGAGTCGTTTTTTCTCAATTTTTGTTGAACCGTATGCATCAAAAGGTGCATGTACGGCTCTTACGGGATACAAATTTGATCCTAATCAACCGACTTTATCGAGAAAGATTACTTTTTTTAGGCCAAGAGGTTGATAGCGAGATCTCGAATCAACTGATTGGTCTTATGGTTTATTTGAGTATAGAGAATGATAACAAGGATTTGTATTTGTTTATAAACTCTCCTGGAGGATGGGTAATCCCGGGGGTCGCTATTTATGATACTATGCAATTTGTTCAACCTGATGTGCATACAATATGCATGGGATTAGCGGCTTCAATGGGATCTTTTATACTCGTCGGTGGAGAGATTACCAAACGTCTAGCATTCCCTCACGCTTGGCGCCAATGAATTTTTTACGAAAAAAAGACTATGCATGAAATTAGGAAAATTAAGTAATAATAGCATGGCACATCGAATTCGATATACGAATTTTTTTTTTCAAAACATTCAATTATATATCGAAAGAGTAGTATGAAATTAGTAGGAAGGGTCTTCCCCATTTTATCTTCGCTATTGTCGGGACCCATTTTAGCGTCACAAACCTTTTTTTTTTATTTTCCCATTTTAAAAATTCCGATATTTATATTTATTGATATACTTATGAATATACTTTTAAAAGAGTAAAAATAAAATAAATCAAAACTTTGGGATTGCTGAATCACAGAGGAGATAAATATATAAAGCAACGGAGCCATCATAGTATTTTGGTAACTACTCTAAAATCGGAAAGGAAGGATGGTAATTGGATCGTTTGACGATGTCAATCCGATAAACCTTATAATTTCTATATATTTTCTAGCTTTTTAATTGATGATTCTTTGATGGAAGGTCAAACTGAATTCCATTCTAGAGCCGTATGCAATGCCTAAAGGATGCCCGTACGGTTGTTCTATACTTTCTTTTTTTCTTTATCTCTTTCCATCTCATAATCGAGATAGAAGAGCCTTTTGTTCCATCATCAGGGTAATGATACATCAACCTGCGAGTTCTTTTTATGAGGCACAAACGGGAGAATTTATCCTAGAAGCAGAAGAACTACTCAAATTGCGAGAAACCATTACAAGGGTTTATGTACAAAGAACGGACAAACCCTTATGGGTTGTATCCGAAGATATGGAAAGGGATGTTTTTATGTCAGCAACGGAAGCCCAAGCTCATGGAATTGTTGATCTTGTAGCAGTTGAATAAAAAATCAAAATAGCATCAAAATTGCAGTAGGGGAATAAGTTTAAATAAATCGACAATTTTGATTTCTTTATTTAGTTATTACCGGATTCAATAATATCTTATTCATCCATTCCATGGGAAAGTAATTCATAATTAGCCGGTTCGGATCAATCTAAACCAACCCATTCATTATGGATCCGATTCAACATGCCAACTATGAAACAACTTATTAGAAACACAAGACAGCCAATCCGAAATGTCACGAAATCCCCCGCTCTTGGGGGATGCCCTCAGCGACGAGGAACATGTACTAGGGTGTATGCGCGACTCGTTCAGATCATTTCTAATAGAAAGAAGGAACCCCCTTTTCCAGTATCAAGGATCAGTACTATTTTTTAATTTAAATTAAAATAGAAGAAAAGGGGAAATCGAAGAAAGAAGTACGTACGTTCACTATATCAAACTAAAAAAGATCTAGTGGATTCTTCCATTGGATATGAAATTTATGGTTTGCATTGGTGCAAATTGAATTCACTCCATTTTCAAAATTGAAGATGATAAAAAATTCCTCATTGGTAACGAATGTTTATCCATTAAGCGAGCAACTATTATTTTGAAAACCTAATTTGACTATGAAAAACGGACTAAGAGGGTCAGCTACCCCAGCAAATCTTCATAATTAAATATCGTTACTGTATAAGTAGATCTCATTGTGAAAGACTTTTTACTAGATCTGGGTAGAGCAAAAGAATGTGAACTGTACAAGTTAGCAATAATATTCATTAAATGAAGTCGAAGTAAAGGACTCCGGTGTATAGAGAGGACCTCACCGTTTTAGAAAGAACCATAGAAACGATGGAACCCACGATTTCCCTTTTATATATATAGGCATTCAACTCAAAATAATAAATTGTATCGATACTAGGTATCAAAAAACGAAAACAGAAAAAATATTCTATTAAAAGAAATTCAAATAAATAGAAATGAATAGGAATAAATAAATCGTGGGCGGGAAGGTTATAGTAGCAAAAGCCATTGGAATTCTTATTTTATACATTGGAAGAATGCGTGTTGTTATTACTAAACTAGTAAATTGGAAAAGAATAACTGAAAGAAAGGAAATCCATTAGTTATTCATTAAGGTTTCATTTATTCAATGACCAGAATTACACGAGGATATATAGCTCGTAGACGTCGAACAAAAATTCGTTTATTTGCGTCAAGCTTTCGTGGAGCTCATGCGAGACTTACTCGAACAATTATACAACAGAAAATCAGAGCTTTGGTTTCGTCTCATCGAGATAGAGATAAGCGAAAGAGGGATTTTCGTCGTTTGTGGATCGCTCGGATAAATGCAGTAATTCGTAAGAATTTTGTATCCTATAGTTATAGTTATTTTCTACACAATCTGGACAAGAACCGGTTGCTTTTTAATCGTAAAATAGTTGCACAAATAGCTATATTAAACAGGAATTGTCTTTATATGATTTCTAATTCGATCAAAAATAAATAAATAAATTCTTCAATTTTAAGGAAAAATTGGAATTGTAAGTTCGACTATTGAAAATGCCATTTTCTGGAGAATGAACTCCGGGAAAGTAGAATCAAAATTAGTATGATAAAGATAAAGTCGCTCAAAATGAAATGAGCAACCAAACACGTCCAATAAATATCCAATACAAAAAGATTGCTTCTTCGCCGATTCTTGTTTTTTTTTTTTTACGATAAGTAGGAGAAATCCAACCAAGATTAGATTGGATTCTCGAATTCTTCGAATAAAACATCAAACTCTATTTCAGTTGTCGAATTTGAATTTGGATTCAAATTGAAGAGGAAAGTAAGCCTACTTTTTTCATTTATTCCGGATTCTAAGACCATTAGCTCTGGCAGTCGATTCGCTTCTTTCAAATTGTTTATCATTATTAAGAAAGGGTAATAAAGATAAAATACGAGCTTGTTTTATAGCAATAGTAATTAATCGTTGTTGTTTTAAGGTCAATCTATTCACCCGTCTGGATAATATTTTTCCTTGTTCACTAATAAATCGACTAATTAAACTCATGTTTCTATAATCAATTCGATCCCCCGATTGGATCGGGGGCAAACGCCTACGAAAAGATCGTTTGGATTTCCGAAAGAGTCGCTTGGATTTTTCCATACTTTGTTTATTCCTTATCTCGAAAATACTATTTCAATCCGATCCAAAATAATTTTGAATTAAAAAAAAAGATTGGTTTTTTTTATTTTGAGTTAATTCAATTCTGTTAACTAAACTATTCAAATCTAGAATAATAGGGTCTCTCGAATAGAGAATATGTCCTTTTTTTGTTCCTGATATAAGAGTGATACACAAATAAAAATAACTTGGAGTTGGTTTATTTCTTGATCTCCCCGTGAATCGTATGTTTGTAACAATAGGGACAGAATTTTCTCAATTCCAAGCGACTCGGCGTATTGTGTCGATTCTTTTGAGTAATATATCTGGAAATCTCTCTTGATTCCTTATTAAGTCCGTTTCGAAGACAATTGCTACATTCCAAAATAACTGTTACTCGGGCATCTTGTCCCTTGGCCATGACCCTCCTTTAGTTTGAGTTTTTGATTCAATCAACTCTTCTTATTTGCTACTCTTGAAGTAACTAGCAAAAATAAATCAAAAAAGTTGCTAAGTTGAAATTATGAAAGATTTCGTTCCAATCACAATACAATATAATAGAGTAAGAAATATTAAATAGAATTTAGAATTCATTTTTCAAGTTTAAGTGGAAGAAGGAATTAAAACTCTATTGAATTTAGCTATATTGAATTCGATTCGAAGTATAGTATATAGTACACTATTTCACTTTCCTATCTTGTATTCCAGTTTTTTCCTTTCTATTCTCACTCTATTTTTTAGAAATCGAATTGAACGCTGAGCTCAAATTTAGCTGAGGTTGAATTCATTTTTTTTCTATCTTTCCTCCTTTCTTTATTTTGTCTCTAAGTATCTAATTGAATTTTGGATAATTCAAAAAAGAGGGGAAGGGATTAGTCATAGATTTTTTGATTATATCTCTAATCTTCTTCACCCCTTCCCATGTTACTAACTAAACTAGTATGAAAAAAAGGGAAATGTCAACGCATCTGGGAATAAACGATTGATCTCTATCAACAAACCCGCTAAAGACCCGAACCAGAGAGTACTTAGTACCGGTGCCACGGAAAGATAGGTTTTTAGATCTCGCATTTTTAATCCTCCTTCTTTATGTTTTAATGTTTTATTAAAATATCTAATGGTAATACATATCGGATATGGAAGTATTTGAGATTCCTTTGTATTTTACACGGGATTCCTAATTTCCATGATTGATTTAAGAGAATAAAAAAGAGATAAGATTCTACCTTTCTAAAAATAAAAAAGTACCTTTCTGCCCCTCCCCCCAGTATTCCCTCGTTCTTTTTTACGATCAGTTTGTTTGATATTCCTATGTATATAAGCATCTTATTATAATAATAGAATATATGTTATATTCTATGAATAATATTATATTCATACGAGATTTTCTCGTAGATATAAGTTAAAAGAAATAAAATAAATATCAAGAAAAATTGTCTATGTTCCTAGATTAATAGGAATGGAAGGAATGGAAAATAAGGTTTTTGAAAACAAGACGGGGATTCTCTACAATGACAATGTAGACCAATTGAAAGAAAGGGATGTAGCGCAGCTTGGTAGCGCGTTTGTTTTGGGTACAAAATGTCACGGGTTCAAATCCTGTCATCCCTACCTGTTACTTCTCTTATGAGAAGTAACAAGGAATCAATTTGAATCGATTCAAATCACACATCCATTTTTTTTTTATGTTATTCTCTAAGATATTCTAGGTATTCAAGATAAGATTAGAGTGGGGGACAAAAAAAATCCTCTTCTTGGCTCTTAACTATTGTGACTCTTCTTGGCTCTTAACTATTGTGATAAGAAGACTTTTTATAAGAAATAATAAAGCGCTCTTAGTTCAGTTCGGCAGAACGTGGGTCTCCAAAACCCGATGTCGTAGGTTCAAATCCTACAGAGCGTGATTCTGGGCTTGATTAATCTGAGAATTATATGCAAATTCAAATAATTGAGCAGAACAG